GCGTGTTAGTTTTCTATTGTTTGTTTTTATTTTTTTGTTTTTATTTTAGTTTGATTTTAGTAGTTTAGGGGGATTTTAGGGGCTCGAAATTTTTCGCCGCGGGGGGGGGTTTGAGGTTTCGTGATTTTGGGTCGGTGTGGTGTGAATGATATGAAAGTTAGGAGGAATGATGGTTGAAGTATGAACGTGTGATAATGATGATGATTTGGCAGGGGAATAACATCTATTTGTTTGATGAAAGTGATGTAAAATTAAAGATAAAAAAAGCAAGATAAAGAAAGAAAAAAAATTGGGCGTAATTCAGTGTTTTGGGAAGAAAATCCTAGTAAGTGAAGAAAAAGTTAACATGTCCGGTAAGCATTGCATTGTACAGTACTTGATCGGGTAAATAGCGCGGCTTCACGAATGAGGACAAAGTGCATCAGTGCCAAGTTTGATCCCAGTTATACTACGAAACCATAACAATTGGGAGCCTGAGGGGAACGTCAACTCGACGGTCATGTGATGGACATGTCAAGAGGAAGATATCTCCTGCTACGCACTAGAAGGCTTATTGAGATGACGCCAGAAGAAAACAAGCGCAAAAGCGGTTAGATGCCGACTCACAAACGAGAGAGAGAATGAGGAGCGTCCATCCCCAACCACTTGTATCTGTGAAGAGCAAGTTAAACGGAATGGAGCAGGTTATGGCCCTGAAATAGGAACCAGTGGCGCAAAAGAGCAAGTTGGGCTAGGGTGTAGGGGGAAAGTTTGTCCTTGAAGCCAATAACCTAGGGTAGCACAGACGTTGAGTAGCTCGGTTCTCGTGAGAGGGACGATTAATAGATAACCATGTTCTCTGGCTTGGGAGTGCTTGAAAGCTGTAGGACGGGAATTGTAGACTAGGAGGTGGGCGAATGTTGTGTCATCGGAGAATGCAAAGGAGTACTGGGACATTCCTCGTATACTTGGTTCGGTAGGGAAGCATACCTAAATCAGGGCTAGTTTTCGGGCGACGCCTGGCCCCCTGTATGAGGTAGGATCATTTGGGCTAAATAGTACTTAAACAAAGATGTGCCTGGAGGTGTAACTGCACGAACATTATCTATTTGGAGAAGATGTTTGTCGATTTTCGGACGAGCATACCCGTATCGCGTGGAGCATCCTACATTAAAGTAATGTACATGGGGACTAGAATTGTATGCGAAGTAATACATACCCTTAAAAGCATGAGAAAAACATGCTGGGGGGGGAAGGGGGGGGGTCTTTTTTGAGGGAGTTCCTATAGTTAAATTATTTAACGGTGGCGTTTCAGGCCATAGATCCCGGAGCGAGGCCGGGTGGGAATTTATGATAGAATTTGTTGTATTTTTAGGGGTATGCTTCATGTTTGGGGGGTTAGCAGTGGCATCTAACCCGTCACCTTATTATGGGGTGGTTGGGTTAGTCATTGCGTCTGCTGCTGGGTGCGGATGGTTGGTGAGTTTAGGGGTATCTTTCGTGTCTTTGGTGCTGGTTATGGTTTATTTAGGGGGGATGTTAGTGGTGTTTGTGTATTCGGTATCTTTGGCGGCGGACCCTTATCCTGAGGCGTGGGGAGATTGAGGGGTTGTTGGGTATAGTCTCGGTATGGGCTTAGTTATTGTGGTGGGGATTATTGTGGGTGTGGGTCAGGAGTGGTTGGTGAGTGGGAGCACTGTTAATAATGAGGGGCTGTTATTCACTCGGTCCGATTTCGATGGTGTAGCACTATTTTACTCGTGGGGGGCGGGGCTGTTTTTAATTGGGGGATGAGGGCTGCTGCTGACTTTGTTTGTTGTGTTAGAACTTGTGCGGGGGTTATCTCGGGGGGCGATTCGGGCTGTTTAGGGTGGTTGGGGTAGTGGTCAGAAAGTAGTTTAGTTTAAAATACCAGCTTTGGGAGTTGGTGACAAAGGTTCGATTCCTTTCTTTCTGAATGGTAAACTCTAAGAAGGGGTGTAATCTTCAATCTTTGGCTTACAAGGCCAATGTTTTTATAAACTATTAGAGTATTATAGTTTTAGTATTTTGTTTTCTAGGATACCAGCCAGTGGGAATAGAACTAGAATAATGGTGAAGTAGGAGAATGAGGCTAGTTGTCCAATGATGATGAATGGATGTTCAACTGGTTGGCTGCCGACTCAGGTTAGGATTAGGAGGTTGGCTACTAGGGTTCAGAATAGGATTTGTGATAGCGGACGGAAGGTCATTGAGCGTAGTTTAGAGGTGTGTAGCAGTGGTATGAGGAATAGGACTAGTACTGATGCAGCTAGAGCTAGTACTCCTCCCAGTTTGTTTGGGATTGAGCGTAGGATAGCATACGCAAATAGGAAGTATCATTCAGGTTTAATATGTGGTGGTGTTGCTAGTGGGTTTGCTGGAGTGAAGTTTTCTGGGTCTCCTAGGAGGTTTGGTGAAAATAGGGCTAGGGCGGCTAGTGGAACAAACATTAGCAGGAATCCTAGGAAGTCTTTTGTGGAGTAGTAGGGGTGGAATGGGATTTTGTCACAGTCTGATGGAATACCTAGGGGATTGTTAGATCCTGTTTCGTGTAGAAAGGTTAGGTGGACTAGAGTGAGGCCTGCGATGACGAATGGTAGAAGGAAGTGTAGAGCGAAGAATCGAGTGAGAGTTGGGTTGTCGACAGAGAATCCACCTCAGGCTCATTCTACCAGTGTTTGTCCAATGTAGGGGATGGCTGAAAATAGGTTGGTGATTACGGTTGCGCCTCAGAATGATATCTGCCCTCATGGTAGGACATAACCTACGAAAGCTGTTGCTATTAGTGCTAGGAGGAGGATTACTCCTACGTTTCAAGTTTCTTTATTTAGGTAAGATCCGTAGTAAAATCCTCGGCCGATATGGAAGTAAATGCAGATGAAGAAGAATGATGCTCCGTTTGCGTGGAGATTGCGGATAAGTCAGCCGAATTGGACGTTTCGGCACATGTGTGAGACGGAGGAGAAGGCGAGGTTGGTGTCTGCTGTGTAGTGTATTGCCAGTAATAGCCCTGTGACGATTTGTGTTACTAGGCAAATTCCTAAGAGTGAGCCGAAGTTTCATCATGATGAGATGTTAGATGGTGTAGGGAGATCGATTAGGGCATCGTTGATGATTTTTATTAGAGGGTGGTTTTTACGTAGATTGGGTGCCATTAGTCAGTTCTGTATGAGGATATGATGATGATGAAGATGGAGAGGGCGAAGGATCCTAGGTAGGCTTTAATTAATCCTGTGTGGTAGGTGGTGGCGGCTTTGGCTGCTGATGTTTGTAGGCTGGCTAATCCTTCTGGGCCTGCTATTTTTAGTCATGAGAGGTCTACTAGGTGGGAGGCAGTGTTTTGTCCTCCTGTTAGTAGTATTGTTGAGCTAAGACGGTGAATTAGTGGGTTAAAGTAGCCTAGTATTACTGAGAAGTTGTAGAGTCGGGTCTGTTTAGTAAGGATTAGGGTTTGGGCGACTTTTGTGATTTCTAGGGCGATAGCGATTCCTAGGGCTGTAACTACTAGGGCGGTGATTTTAATATATAGTGGTATGGTTATTGGGGGAGTTTTTATTGGTGGGACGAATGATGTAATTAGGAATCCTGCTGTAATGCTTCCTAGAGCTAGGCGGGTGATTGGGGATGTAATTGCTGGGTCGTTTTCATTTATTGGGGTTAGTGGTGGGATTCGGACATAGCCTGATTGCACTAGTACTGTCATGCGAATAGTGTATACTGCGGTGAATGATGTTGCAAGGAGGGTTAGGATTAGGGCTCAGGCATTTAGGTAGGATGTGTTTAGGCTTTCAATGATTTGGTCTTTTGAGTAGAAGCCTGCTAGGAATGGTGTTCCTATTAGGGCTAGGTTTCCGATTGTCAGGCATGATGTGGTTGTGGGTAGCATTTTTTGTAGGCCTCCTATTTTTCGAATATCCTGTTCTCCGTTTAGGTTGTGGATAATAGAACCAGAGCACAGGAATAGCATTGCCTTGAAGAAGGCATGGGTTGAGATGTGTAGGAAGGCTAGTTGGGGTAGGTTTAGTCCGATTGTGACTATCATTAGGCCTAGCTGGCTTGAAGTGGAGAAGGCGATAATTTTTTTAATATCATTTTGGGTTAAGGCACATGTAGCTGCGAATAAGGTTGAAAGGGCTCCTAAGCACAGGCAAAGGGTGAGAGCGGTTTGGTTATTATGGTACAATGGGTGGGTGCGGATTAATAGGAAGATTCCGGCTACTACTATTGTGCTTGAGTGGAGTAGGGCGGATACTGGGGTTGGGCCTTCTATGGCGGCTGGCAGTCATGGGTGGAGGCCAAATTGGGCGGATTTAGCCGTTGCAGCTAGGATTAGTCCGAGGATGGGAAGTGTAGGGGTTTGGGTTAAGGATGTTAGTTGTTGTAGTTCTCAGGTATTTATTGTAGAGGCTAGTCATGCTATACACAGGATTAATCCTACGTCTCCCACTCGGTTGTAGAGGACTGCTTGGAGGGCTGCGGTGTTGGCTTCTGCTCGGCCGTGTCATCAGCTGATTAGTAGGAATGATATGATTCCTACTCCTTCTCAGCCAATGAACAGGACAAATAGGTTGTTAGCTACGATTAGGACAAGTATTGCGATTAGGAAAATTAGTAGGTAGGTAAAGAATTTTGTGATGTGGGGGTCGGAAGCTATGTATCAGGTTGCAAATTGTAGAATGGATCATGATACGAATAGGGCAATAGGAAAGAATGTGAGGGAATAGAAGTCTATTTTTAGACTGAGGGGAATTTTAAAGTTTATGATGTATTTTCATTGTCAGATAGAGGTTAGGCTTTCTATCCCAGAGTGGAGGTAAATTGTCATTGGCACTAAGCTAATGAAGAATGAGGTTTTGACTGTGCTTGTAATAATGGCTGGTGTGTTTTTGAGGTTGTCTGATAGTAGTGGGAAAATAATTGGAGTAAGGAGGACTGCTAGGGTCAGTAGTATGGATGTGTTAAGGACTAGTGATATATCCATTACTTCCACTTGGATTTGCACCAAGATGAGTGGCTCCTAAGACCATTGGATTACTACTATCCTTTGGAAGTTAAGGGGGCTGAGGTTTTAGACTCAGATGCAAGAGTTAGCAGTTCTTGTTGGTTAAACCTCCCCTCGGCAGGCAAGAAGAATTTAACTTCTGTCTTTAGAATCACAGTCTAATGTTTTAATTAAAACTATGTCTGCATATGGGAATGCCTGAGATTAGTTCAGGTTTTAGAATAAGTAGTAGTATTGGGATTATGTGTAGTGCTATTAGAAGATGTTCTCGTGTTGATGAGTTTTGGATGTATGTGATGTGAGGTGGGAGCGGTCCTCGTTGTGTCATGATTAGCATGTATAGGGTGTATGAGGCGGTTAATAGGATTGCAGAGCCTGTTAGAATGATTGTGAATGAGGATCAGTTAAATAGGGCAATGATGATTGTTAACTCGGCTATCAGGTTTGTTGTTGGAGGTAGAGCCATGTTAGTTAGGTTGGCTAGCAGTCATCAGGTGGCCATTAGTGGTAGGAGGGGCTGTAGTCCTCGTGTTAGTAGTAGGATTCGGCTGTGGGTGCGTTCATAGTTTGTGTTGGCTAGGCAGAATAGTATTGATGAGGTTAGGCCGTGAGAGATTATTAGGATTATTGCCCCTGAGATGGCTCATTGAGTTTGGATTATAGTTGCGGCTACGACTAGCCCTATGTGGCTGACGGAGGAGTAAGCGATTAGGGATTTTAGGTCGATTTGTCGTAGGCAGATGGCGCTAGTTATTAGAGCCCCTCATAGCGCTAGAGTAATGAAGGGGTAGTGTAGGTTGCTTGATGATGGGTTTACTAGGATAGTGACTCGAATGATGCCGTAGCCACCTAATTTCAGTAGCAGGGCAGCTAGTAGTATGGAGCCAGCGATTGGGGCTTCTACATGTGCTTTTGGTAGTCACAGGTGTAGCCCGTATAGTGGGGCTTTAACTATAAAAGCTAGGAGAAGGGCTAGGCTGGCCATTATGCTTGTTCAGGAGTCTGATATTGGTGGATGATACAGTTTAAGTATAGGCAGGTATAGTGTTCCTATTTGGTTTTGGAGGTGTAGGATAGCAATTAGTAGGGGTAGCGAGCTGGCTAGAGTATAGAATAGGAGGTAGATGCCGGCGCTTAGGCGTTCTGGTTGGCTTCCTCATCGTGTGATTAGGATTAGGGTAGGGATTAGGGTGGCTTCGAATGCGATATAAAATAGTATAAGTTCTGAGGCTGAGAAGGCTAGGAGGATAAATGGTTGGGCTATAATGATTGTCGCAGCGAAGATCCGTTTCCGAGTAGGAGGTTCTTGTTCTAGATGGTTTTGGCTGGCTAGGATTATTAGTGGGAGTAGTCAGCATGATAGTACTAGTAGTGGTGATGAAATTTGGTCGACTGAGGTTCAGAATGTCAGGCTTTTGCTGGGGTAGTATGTTGGGGTAAATCATCGAAGGCTTAGAGCTGCGATTAGTAGGCTGTGGGCTGTGATGTTAGTCCATAGGTATTTGCATGGGGAAAGTACGGTTAATGGGAGGAGTATAATAGTTGGGATGATGATTTTTAGCATTGTAGAAGGTTGAAATTGTGTAGGTGGTCTGAGCCGTGAGTTCGGGTGGATGCAACTAGTAGGGCTAGACCTGTGCCTGCTTCACAGGCGGCAAATGTTAGTATTAGGACTGGTAGTAGGTTGGATGATGCTGCTTGTGTATGGATGGGTCATAGGGCTAGTGCGACGTATATAGAAAGTATTATGCTTTCTAGGCATAGTAGGGCTGAGATTAAGTGGGTTCGGTGAAAAGCTAATCCTAGGCTGCTTAGGACAAAGGCTGAGTAGAAGCATAGGTGTAGGTGTGACATTAAGAAAGTTATAGGGTCGGAACTATAATCTGTTGAGTCGAAATCAACTGTCTTTATTAGACTAACTTTCTGTTATTCTGCCCACTCTAGTCCTCCTTGGGTTCATTCATATACTAATCCTAGAGTTAGTAATAAAATTAGTGTAGAGGCTCAGGTTAGTGTGGTAGAGGGAGATTGGAGCTGGGTGGCTCATGGGAGTGGGAGTAGGAGAGCAATTTCTAGGTCGAATAGCAGAAATAGAATGGCCACTAGGAAGAATCGGATTGAGAATGGTAGGCGGGCGGATCCTAGGGGGTCGAATCCACATTCGTAGGGGGATAGTTTCTCTGAATCTGGGTTTATTTGGGCGAGCCAAAAATTTAGGGCGGTTAGGACTAGGCTTAGGATGAGGGAGAAGGCAAATATAAATAAAATTATGTTTATTACTCTTCTCTGGGGTTAAACCAGATTCTAAGGATTGGAAGTCGATTGTAATTTATATACTAGAAGAGTAAGATCCTCATCAGTAGATTGAGATATATAGGAATAGTCATACTACATCTACAAAGTGTCAGTATCAGGCTGCTGCTTCGAAGCCAAAGTGGTGGTTAGATGTAAAATGGAATTTGATTAGGCGGAATAGGCAGACTAGTAGGAATGTAGAGCCAATGATAACATGTAGGCCGTGGAATCCTGTAGCAACGAAGAATGTTGAGCCGTAGATTCCGTCGGCGATAGAGAAGGGTGCTTCATAGTATTCTATGGCTTGTAGGCCAGTGAAGTAAAAGCCTAGTAGGACTGTTAGGGTAAGGGCTTGGATTGCTTGTTTTCGGTTGGCTTCTGTGATGCTGTGGTGGGCTCATGTTACGGTGACACCGGAAGCTAGCAGGATAGCAGTGTTTAGTAGGGGAACTTCTATTGGGTCTAAAGTTTTGATTCCTACTGGGGGTCATTGTCCTCCTAGCTCTGGGGTTGGTGCCAGGCTAGAGTGGAAGAAGGCTCAGAAGAAGCCAAAGAAGAAGAAAGCCTCTGATGCAATAAATAGCACTATTCCATATCGTAGGCCTTTTTGCACAGGTGGGGTGTGGTGACCTTGGAAGGTACTTTCTCGGATAATGTCTCGTCATCATTGAAACATTACTAGGGCAGTTGTGATGAGACCTATAATTAGGAGGTAGGGAGTGTTATAGTGGAATCATATGGTTAGGCCTGATGTTGTAAGAAGAGCGGCGGCGGCTCCGAAAATTGGTCATGGGCTGGGGTCTACTATGTGGAAAGGGTGTGCTTGGTGTGCCATTGGATTTAGATATTTTCTTGTAGGTATAGGCTTAGTAGTAGAACAAAAACGTAGGCTTGGATTATAGCTACTGCCACTTCTAGAATGGTTAGCAGGAATAATACAATTATGGTAAGGAGAGAGACTACGGGTATTGTTGATAGTAGGGCTGTAGTGGCTGTGGAAATGAGTTGAATGAGGAGGTGGCCTGCGGTTAGGTTTGCTGTTAGACGTACACCTAGGGCTAGGGGACGGATGAGAAGGCTTGTTGTTTCAATAAGGATAAGTGCTGGAATTAGGAGGGTTGGGGTTCCTTCTGGCAGGAGGTGTCCTAGGGAGGCTGATGGTTGGTTTCGTAGTCCTGTTAGTAGAGTAGCTAGTCATAGGGGGAATGCCAGGGCTAGATTTATAGATAGTTGTGTGGTTGGAGTAAATGTATATGGTAGAAGTCCTAGGAGGTTGATTAGCAGTAGGAAGATTATTAGTGATGTTAGGATTAAGGCTCATTTGTGCCCTTTTTTGTTTAGTGGGATTATCAGTTGTTTCGTAATGAGGTTAATGAATCACAGTTGGAGAGTTGATAGTCGGTTGGTAATTCATCGGTTACCTGGGGATGGTAGTAGAAGGGCTGGGAATAGTATTGCGATAAGGATTAAGGGAATTCCTAGTAGTGAGGGGCTTGCAAATTGATCGAAGAAGCTTAGGTTCATGGTCAAGTTCATGGAGTAGTGCTGTGGGTTGTTGGTGTTTTACTTGATGGGGGGTTTGTAGATACGAATGCTAGTACTTTGGGTTGGATAATCATGGAGAAGGTTAGTCATGATATGAGCATGATAAAAAATCAAGGGCTTGGGTTTAGTTGAGGCATATCATTAAGGAGGCATTAAGCCTCTTTCTCTAGCTTAAAAGGCTAGTGCTGGTACATAGCTTCTTAATGGTTATGACAGTAGAGAGGAGGATCAGCTTTCGAAGTTAGCTAGAGGGGTAGATTCAACTACGATTGGCATAAAGCTGTGGTTAGCTCCGCAGATTTCTGAGCACTGTCCGTAGAAAACTCCGGGCCGGGAGGCTAGGAAGGAGGTTTGGTTCAGGCGTCCTGGAATTGCGTCTGTTTTTACTCCTAGGCTTGGTACGGCTCATGAGTGAAGCACATCATCAGCGGTGACGATTACTCGGATTTTTGACTCTATTGGGACGACAACGCGATGGTCTACTTCTAGTAAACGGAAGTGTCCTAGTGGTAAATCAGCTGTTGGGATTATGTATGAGTCGAATGTAATGTCTTTTAGGTCTGTGTATTCGTAGGTTCAGTATCATTGATGGCCGATGGCTTTTAGGGTGAGGTCAGGTTCGTTGATCTCGTCCATTATATATAGAATACGTAGGGATGGGAGGGCGAGTATAACTAGGACCATAGCTGGGAGGATTGTTCAGACGAGTTCGATTTCTTGGGCTTCGATCGTACTTGATGAAAGTTTTTCTGTAAGTATAAGGGTTAAAAGATAAAGGACTAAGCTGCAGATTGCTAGGGCAACCATTAGGGCATGGTCGTGGAATTGGACTAGTTCTTCTATGATAGGTGATGAAGCGTCTTGGAAGCCGAGTTGTGAGTGGTTAGCCATGTTTAGGTGATGAGGTGTACAGGGGTTTCACCTGTAATTTAGCCTTGACAAGGCTAGGTAATTGTTTTACTAACACTTCTATGAGAAAGAAGCATAAGTGGTTATATGCGGTTGGCTTGAAACCAACATATGGGGGTTCGACTCCTTCCTTTCTTGTACTTGAACGAAGGCTGGCTCTTCGAAGGTGTGGAATGGGGGTGGGCAGCCGTAGATTCATTCAATGTTAGTGCTTGTTAGTTCTGGTTGTAGGGCTTTACGTTTTGACGCAAATGCTTCTCAGATGATGAATACTAGTAAAATTACAGCGGTTAGGGAGATTAGTGATCCTACTGAGGAGATGGTGTTTCATAATGTATAGGCATCAGGGTAGTCTGAGTATCGTCGTGGTATACCAGCTAGGCCTAGGAAGTGTTGGGGGAAGAATGTCAGGTTTACACCTACAAATATTACCCCGAAATGAATTTTGGCTCATGTGGAGTGTAGAGTATATCCTGTGAATAGAGGGAATCAGTGGGTGAATCCTGCTAGAATGGCGAATACTGCCCCCATGGATAAGACGTAATGGAAGTGTGCTACTACGTAGTAGGTATCGTGTAGGGCAATGTCTAGCGAGGAGTTTGCTAAAACGATTCCTGTTAGACCTCCGATGGTAAACAGGAAGATGAAGCCTAGAGCTCATAGTATAGGGGGATCTCATTTGATTGTTCCTCCGTGCAGTGTGGCTAATCAGCTAAAGACTTTAATGCCGGTTGGGATGGCAATAATTATAGTGGCTGATGTAAAGTATGCTCGAGTGTCTACATCCATTCCCACAGTAAATATGTGGTGGGCTCATACGATGAAGCCTAGGAATCCAATAGAAAGCATTGCTCATACTATTCCTATGTAGCCAAATGGTTCTTTTTTGCCTGCGTAGTATGCTACGACGTGTGAAATGATTCCAAATCCTGGGAGGATGAGAATATATACTTCTGGATGTCCGAAAAATCAGAAGAGGTGTTGGTACAGTACTGGATCACCTCCGCCTGCAGGGTCAAAGAAGGTAGTGTTTAGGTTGCGGTCTGTAAGGAGTATTGTGATACCGGCAGCTAGAACTGGGAGTGAGAGGAGTAGGAGTACTGCGGTAATTAGCACTGATCAAACGAATAGAGGGGTTTGATATTGTGAGAGGGCGGGGGGTTTTATGTTAGTTGCTGTGGTAATGAAGTTGATGGCCCCTAGGATTGAGGAAATACCTGCTAGGTGTAGTGAGAAAATAGCAAGGTCTACTGAGGCACCGGCATGGGCTAAGTTACCAGCGAGTGGAGGGTAAACTGTTCATCCTGTGCCTACTCCTGCTTCAACTGTAGATGAGGCTAATAGGAGAAGGAAGGATGGGGGTAGTAGTCAGAAGCTTATGTTGTTTATTCGGGGGAATGCTATGTCTGGTGCTCCAATTATCAGTGGAACTAGTCAGTTTCCAAACCCTCCGATCATGATTGGTATAACTATAAAGAAGATTATCACGAAAGCATGGGCGGTGACAATTACGTTGTAAATCTGGTCGTCCCCTAGTAGTGCCCCTGGTTGGCCTAATTCTGCGCGAATAAGGAGACTGAGGGCAGTGCCTACTATTCCGGCTCATGCGCCGAAGATTAGGTAAAGGGTACCAATGTCTTTGTGGTTGGTTGAAAATAATCATCGGTTAATGAATGTCACAGGTAAGATGGCTGAGTGTTTAAGCGTTAGGCTGTAGTCCTTTTTACAGAGGTTCAATTCCTCTTCTTATCGACTCTGTAGTGAAATTCATGGTGAGTTGCAAGCTCATTGATGCACATTAATCATGTGTCGGGGTCTTGTAGGCAGAAGCCTGTTGGTTAGGGCATATAGCTGTTAACTATAATGTTATGGGATCGAAGCCCATCTGTCTAGTGGGTTAGGGTAAGGCCCTAGCTTAATTAAAGTACCTGGGTTGCATTCAGGAGATGCAGGGGAGTATCCTGCGGGTCTTAGCAGAAACTAAGAGGGTTTAACTCTTGTTTAAGGCTTTGAAGGCCTTCGGTTTAGGTAATCCTAAGTTTCTTAGATGATAGTGAGGATTATAGGGGCAATTGGGAGGAGTAGTAGTGACATGACAGTTAGAATCGCGATTATAGGGTGGGTTGGTTTTGTGATGTGCCATTGTTTTATGTGATTGGAGGTGTGTGGGGGGAGTGTAATTGTGGCACAGTAGGCAAGTCGTAGGTAGAAGAATAGGCTTAGTAGGGATAGAAGTGAGATAATTGTTGCTGTTGGGGCTATGTTTTGTTTAGTTAGTTCTTGAATAATGAGTCATTTTGGGAGGAAACCTGTTAGTGGTGGGAGGCCTGCCAGTGAGAGTATAATTAGTAGAAGTATTGTGTTTAATGAGGGAGTTTTAGTTCATGTAGTTATTAATGTTGATAGTTTTAGCACTTTGATTGTGTTTAGGATTAGGAATACAGTTGCTGTCATTATAGCATATAGGTAGAAGTTTAGTAGGGTAAGTTTTGGGTTATAGACGATAATGACTGCCATTCAACCTAAGTGCGAGATGGAGGAGAATGCCAGGATTTTACGAATTTGTGTTTGGTTTAAGCCTATTCATCCACCAATAGCTGCAGATAAGAGGGCCATTGTAGTGAGTAATGTTGGGTTTAGTGATTGTGAAGTTATATATAGAAGTGTGATTGGGGGGAATTTTATAGCTGTAGATAGAAGGAGGCCTGTAATGAGGGGTGATCCTTGGAGGACTTCTGGGAATCAGAAGTGGAAGGGCACTAGTCCTAGTTTTATTGCGATAGCTGATGTTAAAACCAGGCACGATATTGGGTGGGTTAATTGAGTAATATCTCATTGGCCGGTGTCTCATGCATTAGTCATGCTGGAGAACAGGATTAGGGCTGAAGCGGCTGCCTGTACCAGAAAATATTTAGTTGCTGCTTCAATAGCTCGGGGGTGATGAGATTTTGAGATTATTGGAAGAATGGCTAGGGTGTTAATTTCAAGGCCGGCCCAGGCTGTTACTCAGTGGTTACTTGAAATTGTTATGGTTGTCCCTAGGAGTAGGCTTAAGGTGAAGACCAGTTTTGCCTGTGGGTTCATTAGCAGGGGAAGGGGTTAAACCATCATTTTCGGGGTATGGGCCCGATAGCTTGCTTAGCTGACCCTACTAGGAAATAATATAAAGGAAGTATGGAGTGTTTTGATCTCTCTAGTGCAGGTTCAATTCCTGCTTTTCTAAATGGGAAGGAAATGAGAGGACTAGTATACCTCCATGTTCACTTTATCATAGTGACCCTTTGGTGTTCAGGCACATTTCCTTAATGCTCTTAGGTAGGGTGGTAGGCCCGCGTAGCAAATTGGTAGGCTGGTATGTCATAGGCAGAGGGCTAATGTTAATGGTAGGAAGTTTTTTCATAGGAGGTGCATTAGCTGGTCATATCGGAATCGTGGGTAGGAGGCACGGACTCATAAAAACCCTGCCGATAGGAGTAGAACTTTTGTGGCTAGGATCACTGGGAATAGTTCTTGCGGAGGGTTTAGTAGGCTTGGGTTGAAGAATATAATAACAGTTAATGTATTTATTAATATAATGTTGGCGTATTCAGCTAGGAAAAATAAGGCAAAGGGCCCCGCTGCATATTCTACATTGAACCCTGAGACTAGTTCTGATTCTCCTTCTGTTAGGTCGAATGGAGCTCGGTTTGTTTCGGCTAATGTCGACACGTATCATATCATGGCTAGTGGCCAGCATGAAAAAATTAGGTAAAGTGGTTCTTGGGTAACTGCGAGTGTGTTAAGAGTATAGCTTCCGCTTAATATGATGACGGACAGTAGGATAATTGCTAGGGTTACTTCGTACGAAATGGTTTGGGCAACTGCTCGCAGGGCTCCAATTAGGGCATATTTTGAGTTTGAAGCTCAGCCTGACCATAGGATCGAATATACTGCTAGGCTGGATATGGCTAGTAGGAAGAGTAGGCCTAGGTTAAGATCTGCTAGGGCGAATGGGATGGGGAGTGGTGTTCAGATTGAGATAGCTAGTAGGAGTGCTAGGATTGGGGTTAAAGTAAACAGAATAGGGGAAGATGTTGATGGTCGGATGGGCTCTTTGATGAATAGTTTAATTCCATCTGCTAGTGGTTGGAGAAGGCCGAATGGGCCTACAACGTTTGGGCCTTTACGGCCTTGCATATAGCTTAGGATCTTACGTTCTACTAGGGTGAGGAAGGCTACTGCAATTAAAATTGGTAGGGCATAGGATAGGGCTATAATAAGGCTAATTAATATTGGGTGGATAGTCATTGGGTGTAAGGGTAAAGCTAGGGAGAGGATTTGAACCTCTGAGTTAAAGGACTTAAGCCTTTTGCATTTGCCGAGCTCTGCCACGCTAGCTGGTCCTTTTCTAGGACGTGGGTGGTGTGATAGCCTTTTGTAATTAAGTTGGTTTCATTACTTAAGGCGAAGGCTTGCTTGTGGTATTGGCCTCGCTTTTCCTATCCTTTCGTACTGGGAAGAGCTCATCATAGATAGAAACCGACCTGGATTACTCCGGTCTGAACTCAGATCACGTAGGACTGTTAATCGTTGAACAAACGAACCCTTGGTAGCGGCTGCACCACCAGGATGTCCTGATCCAACATCGAGGTCGTAAACCCCCTCGTCGATACGGACTCTCGGAGGGGATTGCGCTGTTATCCCTGGGGTAGCTTGGTCCATTGATCAATTATATTGGGTCTGGTTGCTATTAGCACGTTGAGGGGTTGCTCTCAGTCTAGATGTTTGGTCTAATTTTTGGAGGATTTGTTTTTCTCCAAGGTCGCCCCAACCGAAAAACGCAGGCCAAGCTCCCAGTGTGTCAGTGAGCCCAATGGGGGTGTATGTGTTCTGGGGTGGCTGCTGGTTTTAAAGTTCCACAGGGTCTTCTCGTCTTATGGTTTTATCCCTGCTTTTGCACAGGGAGATCAATTTCACCGATTGCCTGTAAGAGACAGTTAAGACCTCGTTTAGCCATTCATACAAGTCTCGATTTATGGGACAATTGATTGCGCTACCTTTGCACGGTTAGGATACCGCGGCCGTTAAACCTCAGGTCACCGGGCAGGCATCACCTTCAATACTTGTTCTAGGTTGGCTGAAGGCTATGTTTTTGGTAAACAGTCGGGCCTTGACGGGTTTGCCTAGTTCCTTTTACAGGTTTTAATCTTTCTTAGTGGACGCTCCTCTGTCGGGGTAACAATGTGCTTAATACTGTGCTTGTTTTATTGATCGTATATGGGTGGTTTGTTAATAATGTACAGATGTAAGCTTGCGTCGTAGAGGGAGAACCCAGGTTACTCATTCTAGCATTAATTCTCCTATTTACATATAGGTTAGCCTGTTAATGGTGAGGGAGTCATATAGTTCTTATATTTTTGTGTTACTGAGCTTTAACGCACTCTTTGTTGATGGCTGCTTGAAGGCCCACATTAAGTTATTGAATAAATTATTTATCCGCTCGTAGAGATTGTATTCTTTTTTAAAGGAGCTGTACCCCCTTTAAATAGCCCTTAATTCGCTTCATTAGGGTTCTTTAGGTTTCCTTGGAGGAGAATTAAGAGTGAACTTAGATTCGTTTCACAGGCAACCAGCTATCACCCAGCTCGATTGGCTTTTCACCTCTACTAGCAAGTCATCCCACTCTTTTGCAACAGAGACGGGTTCGCTCAAAAATAGCTGCTCGCAAGTAGCTCGCTTGGGTTTCGGGGTGGCAAACTTAAATTCATTTTGCTTGGTTTTTCTTGCTAGACCATTATGCAAAAGGTACAAGGGTTGATCTTTGCTATTTTTAGCTTAGGGTATTTCATTGCTATTTCATCTTTCCCTTACGGTACGTGATCTCTATCGCTCCAATGGTGTCTTTTCTATCGCCTATACTGGGACTAGTAAATGCTTTAGTTTAGTTTATTAAATAGCTTTGTTATTCCAGGTCAATGTAGGTTGGGCTAGAGTTTGGCATCAAGACGACCCATGGTTAGTGAGTATCTTTCAGGTGTAAGCTGAATGCTTTGAGTTTAAGCTACGTCTTGGTAGTCTAAGTGCACCTTCCGGTACACTTACCTTGTTACGACTTACCTCATCTTTGGCTGGATAGCTTATTAATTTATGGGGTGTTGGTTCGCCTTTGAGGAGGGTGACGGGCGGTATGTACGTGTCCCAGGGCCGGCTTAAAGAGGGCTCGATTGTCCCACTTTACTGCTAAATCCGCCTTCCAGGGACAGTTTCAAGTCCCTTTGCCGTATGTTCTATCTTAGAAAATGTAGCCCATTGCTTCCATTCCATAGGCTATACCTTGACCTGTCTTATTAGCGGGTTAGGCTATTGCGCTCACTGTTGGGCTGTCAGGAAAGGTGGGCTGGCGACGGCGGTATATAGGCTGACATGGCAAGGAATGGTCAGGTAATATCGTGGATCATCGATTACAGAACAGGCTCCTCTAGGTGGGTTTGGGACACCGCCAAGTCCTTAGAGTTTTAAGCGTTTGTGCTCGTAGTTCTCGGGCGGATGCTCAGGTAAGATAAAGCATCAAGATTTAGGGCCAGGCATAGTGGGGTATCTAATCCCAGTTTGGGCCCTGGCTTTCGTGGATTTCAATTAATCGTTAGTCTAAGATTTTCTTTAAGAAGCGGCCTTATGAGCATCATGGGCTTTTGACAGCTCAGTTGCTTTTTAATCTTAGTTACTTTGATAACATGGTACCACACTTTACGCCGTTATAATGTTAATTTGGGCCTCCTGTATGACCGCGGTGGCTGGCACAGGATTTACCGGCCCTGAATTTGCTATGGCTAAGTCAAGTTTTCACTCATTGCTTAATATTAACTACTGCTGAATACCCGTGGGGGCGTGGCAATTGCAAGGCGTCTTGGGCTACGGTTAATGGTGAGCCTGATGCCCGCTCCTATCTACCCATTTTGGGGTGTCCAGGGCATCTACACTGGCGCGCGGATACTTGCATGTATAAACCTAGCAAAAACTAACAGTAAGGTTAGGACTAAGTCTTTTGTCCTTGGGTGTGTATTTAACAGCCATCTTGACATCTTCAGTGTCATGCTTTGTTGTAAGCTACAGGGAC